TTAGACAATGTGTGGTTGGTAAACAAGGATCGGTTTTTTAGCAAGGTACGGAATGTATTGTCAAATATTCAATATGATTCCACAAGATCAAGATCTATTTTCGTTCAAGTAAGGGATTCTAGCCAATTGAAAGGATCTTCTGATCAATCCATAGATCATTTCGATTCCATTAGAAATGAGGATTCAGAATATCCCACATTGATCGATCAAACAGAGATTCAGCAACTAAAAGAAAGATCGATTCTTTGGGATCCTTCCTTTCTTCAAACGGAACGAACAGAGATAGAATCAGATCAATTCCCGAAATGCCTTTTTGGATCTTCCTCAATGTCCCGGCTATTCACGGAACGTGAGAAGCAGATGAATAATCATCTGCTTCCGGAAGAAATCGAAGAATTTCTTGGGAATCCTACAAGATCAATTCGTTCTTTTTTCTCTGACAGATGGTCAGAACTTCATCTGGGTTCGAATCCTATTGAGAGGTCCACCAGAGATCAGAAATTTTTGAAGAAAAAACAAGATGTTTCTTTTGTCCCTTCCAGGCGAGCGGAAAATAAGGAAATGGTTGATATATTCAAGATAATTACGTATTTACAAAATACCGTCTCAATTCATCCTATTTCATTCTTGAACAAAAATCCATTTTTTGATTTATTTCATCTATTCCATGACCGGAACAAAAGGGGATACACGTTACACCACGATTTTGAATCAGAAGAGAGATTTCAAGAAATGGCAGATCTATTCACTCTATCAATAACCGAGCCGGATCTGGTGTATCATAGGAGATTTGCCTTTTCTATTGATTCCTACGGGTTGGATCAAAAAAAATTCTTGAATCAGGTATTCAACTCCAGAGATGAATCGAAAAAGAAATCTTTATTGGTTCTACCTCCTCTTTTTTATGAAGAGAATGAATCTTTTTATCGAAGGATCAGAAAAAAATCGGCCCGGATCTACTGCGGGAATGATTTGGAAGATCCAAAACGAAAAACAGCGGTATTTGCTAGCAACAACATAATGGAGGCAGTCAATCAATATAGATTGATCCGAAATCTGATTCAAATCTATGGGTACATAAGAAATGTATCTAATCGATTCTTTTTAATGAATAGATCCGATCACAACTTCGAATATGGAATTCAAAGGGATCAAATAGGAAATGATACTCTGAATCATATAACTATAATGAAATATACGATCAACCAACATTTATCGAATTTGAAAAAGAGTCAGAAGAAATGGTTTGATCCTCTTATTTCTCGAACCGGGAGATCCATGAATCGGGATCCTGATGTATATAGATACAAATGGTCCAATGGGAGCAAGAATTTCCAGGAACATTTGGAACATTTCCTTTCTGAACAGAAGAACCATTTTCAAGTAGTGTTCGATCGGTTACGTATTAATCAATATTCGATTGATTGGTCCGAGGTTATAGACAAACAAGATTTGTCTAAGTCACTTCGTTTCTTTTTGTCCAAGTCACTTCGTTTCTTTTTGTCCAAGTCACTTCTCTTTTTGTCCAAGTCACTTCCCCTTTTCTTTGTGAGTATCGGGAATACCCCCATTCATAGGTCCGAGATCCACATCTATGAATTGAAAGGTCCGAATGATCAACTCCGCAATCAGTTGTTAGAATCAATAGGTGTTCAAATCGTTCATTTGAATAAATTGAAACCCTTCTTATTGGATGATCATGATACTTCCAAAAGACCGAAATCCTTGATCAATGGAGGAACAAGATTACCATTTTGCTTCAAAAAGATACCAAAGTGGGTGATTGACTCATTCCATACTAGAAATAATCGCAGGAAATCCTTTGATAACACGGATTCCTATTTATCAATGATATTCCATGATCGAGACAATTGGCTGAATCCCGTGAAACCATTTCATAGAAGTTCATTGATATCTTCTTTTTATAAAGCAAATCCACTTCGATTCTTGAATGATCCAAATCGCTTCTGGTTCTATTGTAACAAAAGATTCCCTTTTTATGTGGAAAAGACCCGTATCAATAATTATGATCCTACATATGAACAATTCCTCACTATCTTGTTCATTCGCAACAAAATATTTTCTTCGTGCGTCGGTAAAAAAAAACATATTTTTGGGGAGAGAGAGACTATTTTGCCAATCGAGTCACAGGTATCTGACATATTTATACCTAACGATTTTACACAAAGTGGTGACGAAAGGTATAACTTGTACAAATTTTTCCATTTTCCAATTCGATCCGAGCCATTCGTTCGTAGAGCTATTTACTCGATCGCAGACATTTCTACAACACCTCTAACAGAGGAACAAATAGTTCATTTTGAAAGAACTTATTGTCAGCCTCTTTCAGATATGAATCTATCTGATTCAGAAGGGAAGAACTTGCATGAGTATCTCAGTTTCAATTCAAACATGGATTTGATTCACACTCCATGTTCTGAGAAGGATTTCCCATCTGGAAAGAGGAAAAAAAAACGGAGTCTTTCTCTAAAGAAATGCGTTGAGAAAGGGCAGATGTATAGAACCTTTCGACGAGATAGTGCTCTTTTCAATCTCTCAAAATGGAATCTCTTCCAAACATATATGCCATGGTTCCTTACTTCGACAGGGTGGAAATATCTAAATTTCACCACCCTTTTAGAGATTTTTTCAGAACCATTGCCGATACTAAGGATACTAAGTAGCAGGCACAAATTTGTATCCGTTTTGAGAGATATTATGCATGTATCAGATATATCATGGCCAATTCCTCAGAAGATTCTTCCACAATGGACTCTGACTCTGAAAAGTAAGATTTCGAGTCTGATAAGTGAGATTTCGAGTAAGTGTTTACAGAATCTCCTTCTGTCCGAAGAAACGATTCATCGAAATAATGAGTCACCCGTTCCATTGATATGGACACATCTGAGATTAACAAATGCTCGGGAGTTCCTCTATTCAATCCTTTTCCTTCTTCTTGTTGCTGGATATCTCGTTCGCATACATCTTCTCTTTGTTTCCCGAGCCTCTAGTGAGTTACAGACAGAGTTAGAAAAGATCAAATCTTTGATGATTCCATCATACATGATTGAGTTGCGAAAACTTTTGGATAGGTATCCTACATCTGAATCTGAACTGAATTCTTTCTGGTTAAAGAATCTCTTTCTAGTTGCTCTGGAACAATTAGGAGATTTTCTGGAAGAAATACGGGTTTCTGCTTCTGGTGGCAACATGCTATTGGTTGGTGGTTCCGCTTATGGGGTCAAATCAATACGTTCTAAGAAGAAATATTTGAATATCAATCTCATCGATCTCAGAAGTATCATACAAAATCCCATCAATCGAATCGCTTTTTCGAGAAATACGAGACATCTAAGTCGTACAAGTAAAGAGATCTATTCATTGATAAGAAAAAGAAAAGGGGTGAACGGTGATTGGATTGATGAGAAAATAGAATCCTGGGTCGCGAACAGTGATTTGGTTGATGATGAAGAAAGAGAATTCTTGGTTCAGTTCTCCACCTTAACGACCGAAAAAGAAAAAAGGATTGATCAAATTCTATTGAGTCTGACTCATAGTGATCATTTATCAAAGAATGACTCTGGTTATCAAATGATTGAACAACCGGGATCAATTTACTTACGATACTTAGTTGACATTCATAAAAAGTATCTAATGAATTATGAGTTCAATAGATCCTGTTTAGCAGAAAGACGGATATTCCTTGCTCATTATCAGACAATCACTTATTCACAAACCCCGTGTGGGGCTAATAGTTTTCATTTCCCATCTCATGGAAAACCCTTCTCGCTCCGTTTAGCCCTATCCCCTTCTAGGGGTATTTTAGTGATAGGTTCTATAGGAACTGGACGATCCTATTTGGTCAAATACCTAGCGACAAACTCCCATGTTCCTTTCATTACGATATTTCCGAACAACTTTCCGTATTCGTATTACAAGCCTGAAGGTTTTTTTATTGATGATAGTGATAGTGACGATAGTGATTATCGTGACGATATCGATATTGATGATAGTGACGATATTGATGATGACCTTGATCTTGATACGGAGCTGCTAGATATGACGAATGTGCTAACTATGGATATGCCGCCGAGTATATACGGATTTTATATCGATATCACCTTTCGATTCGCATTAGCAAGAGCAATGTCTCCTTGCATAATATGGATTCCAAACATTCATGATCTGTATGTGAATTACAGATCCTTCGGTCTATTACAGAACTATCTCTCCAGAGATTGTGAAAGATATTCTACTAGAAATATTCTTGTTATTGGTTCGACTCATATTCCCCAAAAAGTGGATCCCGCTCTAATAGCTCCGAATAAATTAAATACATGCATTAAGATACGAAGGCTTCTTATTCAACAACAACGAAAGCACTTTTTCATTCTTTCATATACTAAAGGGTTTCACTTGGAAAAGAAAATGTTCCATACTAACGGATTCGGGTCCATAACCATGGGTTCCAATGCACGAGATCTTGCAGCACTTATCAATGAGGCCCTATCCATTAGTATTACACAGAAGAAATCAATTATAGAAACTAATACAATTAGATCAGCTCTTCATAGACAAACTTGGGATTTGCGATCCCAGGTAATATCGGTTCAGGATCATGGGATCCTTTTCTATCAGATAGGAAGGGCTGTTGCACAAAATGTACTTCTAAGTAATTGCCCCGTAGATCCTATATCTATCTATATGAAGAAGAAATCATGTAAAGAAGGGGATTCTTATTTGTACAAATGGTACTTCGAACTTGGAACGAGCATGAAGAAATTAACGATACTTCTTTATCTTTTGAATTGTTCTGCCGGATTGGTCGCTCAAGATCTTTGGTCTTCACCCGGACCTGATGAAAATAATTGGATCGCTTCTTATAGATTCGCTGAGAATGATTCTGATCTAGTTCATGGCCTATTAGAACTAGAAGGCGCTCTGTTGGGATCCTCACGGACAGAAAAAGATTGCAGTCAGTTTGATAATAATCGAGTGAC